CTATGGTTCTTGAGAAATGCCCCGGTTTGGCCCATTCCTCGAAAGAAGTTTTTACGGGATCCCTATCTACCAAAATTTTTACTTCTGGTTCCGGCGAACGAATAATCATTGAGTCCTCCTCTTTCCGGACAACACATACAAAGAAACCCGCCAACAGTCAGTCCAGTGATTAGTGAACCTATGAGAGATGCTTAGAATTAGTTTCTTTCTCTTCTACTTCTATCTCCCATCTATTTATTTTCTTTAGTTATTCACTAGAGCAATTATGTCTGGAAGTCGATCCAGGGCAAGTGTTCGGATCTATTATGACATATCCAGGAGGCGCTCAACGGACCTTTTGAATATTTTTTAATCTTATAAAACCCTTTACGGGCTTAAAATTTGTCAAAAACCCTTTTTTTGTACAACCTTAGTGTATTCATATCTCAATTAGAAGTCCCGAAATGAAGCTGCTACTTTAATGGCGTATATAGAACATATTACTTTATTCCAAGCAGTCATTAGTAATTACTAGGATAAGAGACATTCCTGCGAGGGGTCTCTTTTATTAATTTGAATAGAATAGGAGAAAAATACATTTTCTACCGTATCCCTGTATCGTTTATCCTTACGAAATCCCAGACGAAATAGAACGATCTTAGAAAGGATATAATGAAATTCCTTGATTGTTTCTTACCAGATAAATGATCCCTTTTCTATTCCACTGATAGGGCTAACAGACAATTAATTTTTAATTATACCAAACGAAAATAGATATCGAAATTCTAAAGAAATAAAATTCTAAATAAATAAACAGAGAGTTTCTTATTCGAAACGTCCCGTGATCTTCAACCAATTCTGCGCTTGAATATAATTACCAGGAGTAAGCGCAATAGCTTGTTTCCAATACTCGGCAGCTTGATTGAACCAAGCCTCCGCAATTTCAGAATCTCCCTGTCGAACGGCCTGTTCCCCCCGGTCGGAATAGGTGGTTCAATTCCCTTCCTTAGAACCGTACTTGAGAGTTTCCCGCCTCATACGGCTCGGCAATCAATTCTTTTGGTGTCCCGGGTTTTTGAATCTAGTATATCGAATTGAATGAGATTTCTCATAGATCGATCTTTATCTTTATTCTTTTTTTGGGGGGGTTAACCAAAAGAGGTTAATTCCATGAGCATGAGTTTCAAACTTGACTTTTGATTAAATTAATAATCAGCTTTGCTTTCATTTTATCTTTTCTCCCACCGTCAGAAGAATAACATAGAAGCATTTCCACTATAGTTAGAATTTTCTGAAAGGTATCTATCTCGGTTTCATATAAAAATTGATATAGAATCTTTGAAAAAGCCCTTTCTTCCTAAGAAAGAAAAGGCTTACTGTCTTTGGGATCTGATGCTACACCGCTGCTCAATACCTTAGGGGATCGACTTTATTACATAAGTGGATTCCTTACTTTTATCTCATATCATGACATAAATAAGCAGTTCTTATTGGATCGGCATCGGCCCAAAACCTCGCGAATTGATCTTTACGGTGCTTCCTCTATCAATTAGATCCTTTATCCATAGAATAAACTATCTAGGCATATCGATTTCTTCATATTTCGACTTCTATGAAGTTTCTTTCTTTGCTACAGCTGATAAAAATCGTTTTTGCACGATGCATATGTAGAAAGCCTATTTTTTTTTTCTAGTATTTATTAGTGTATTTGCTCTTTACCCCCCCCTCTTTTTTTTTTTCTTTTACTTTTTTCTTTCTATAGTAGAGATAGTCGCACGTAATGACAGATCACAGCCATATTATTAAAAGCTTGTGGTAAGAACGGATTTCGTTCTAGTGCCCGAAAATAATATTCTAAAGCTTTTGTATGTTCTCCGTTACTTGTGTGGATAAGGCCTATGTTATAGAGTATATAGCTTCGATCGTAAGGATCAATTTCTAGTCGCATAGCTTCATAATAATTCTGTAAAGCTTCCGCATAATTGCCTTCAGATTGAGCTGACATCCGTTACGGTCGTCATTCGATTCAAAGAATTCTCCGTTTCAAAACCGTACATGAGATGAAAATCTCATACGGCTCCTCCTTTATGTGCATTATGAGAATAATCCATGAAATCAAAAAAGATTGAAATATTCTCATTATGAACTAAGTGGGGCTAATGTTTTTACAAGAAATCTCTAGCCAACCTTCCTGCAAAAGCTTTTTTCTTAATATCACGCGTGTTGGTACTAGATAAAACCGGAAACTCCAACAATTTCTTTGTTCTCAACGCCCCTTAATTTACAGGAATTAATCACTTCAACAGTCTTCGATGGTTATACGGGTATCCACAGTACGAACGAGATGGATGTTTGTTATCCCAACCATTCTTCTTAGTCCCGATCCCGCTAAGGAAAGGGGGCAGTTTATAACAAAGTTTTCGTGTTGCTGATTCCTAGACGTAGCGCCTCTTCCCCTATGCCGCCTATTGGTACTGGTGTAGTAGGGTTGACTTGCAATACAGAACCCATAGGTGTAACC